ATGGATCCAACAACCAAACCTATTTTTTTTTAATTCATTAAAAAAGAGAGTGGTTTTATTCGAAGCGCTTCGTGATTTTCAACCAATTATGTGCTTCAATATAATTACCTGGAGTAAGCGCTATAGCTTGTTTCCAATACTCAGCAGCTTGATCGGACCAAGCTTCCGCAATTTCAGAATCACCCTGTAGAATGGCCTGTTCTCCCCGGTCGGAATAGGTGGTTCCTTCCCTTAGAACCGTACTTGAGAGTTTCCTATCTCATACGGCTCAAAAATCGATTCTTTTTGTGTCCTATCTTAATCTACCCTATGCTAACTGAATTAGATTTCTCATAAACCTATCCCATTTTTTCTTGGGTTAACCAGAAGAAGTTAATTACATAAGTTTCAAACCCTAATTTTGATCAATAATCAGAATCAGTTTGATCTTTTCTCCCACCTTCAGAAGAATGAAGCATAGGTATCCCCACAATATCGTTAGAATTTTCTGAAAGGTAACTATCTCGGTTTCATATATGGAATTCATATAGAATCTTTGAAAAAGACTTTTTTCCATAAGAAAAAAGAACTTACTATCTTTGGGATCTGATGCTACACCGCTGCTCAATACCTTAGTGGATCGACTCTATTACATAAGTTGATTCCTAACTTTTGTCCCATATCATGACATAAGTAAGCAGTTCTTAACTGTATCGACTCAATAGCTCGCTAATTGATCTTTACGGTGCTTTCTCTATCAATTTGATCCTTTATCCATAGAATATAGTATATAGGCTGCACTCATTTTTTTTTTTCTTCCTATTTTGGTTCTCGTGAAGTCTCTTTCCTTGCTACAGCTGATAAAAATCGTTGCTTTGGACGATGCATTATGTAGAAAGCCCATTTTTTCTAGTATTTACTAGCCAATTTGATCTTTTCTTTTTTTCCTTATTTCTATAGTGGAGATAGTCGCACGTAATGACAGATCACGGCCATATTATTAAAAGCTTGTGGTAAGAATGGGTTTCGTTCTAGTGCCCGGAAATAATATTCCAAAGCCTTTGTATGCTCTCCATTGCTTGTGTGTATAAGGCCTATGTTATAGAGTATATAACTTCGATCATAGGGATCAATTTCTGGTCGCGTAGCTTCATAATAATTCTGTAAAGCTTCCGCATAATTTCCTTCGGATTGAGCCAACATCCGTTACGGTCGTTCATTCTATTCAAAAAATCTCCGTTCCAGAACCGTACATGAGATTTTCATCTCATACGGCTCCTCCCTTCTGCGCATAGTACTAAGGGGAATAATCCATAGAATAAAAATTGAACTATTCTCATCTCATTATGAACTGAAAGGAACTAGTATTTTTACAAGAAATCTCTAGCCAGCCTTCCCGCAAGAGGTTTTTTCTTAACACCAATCATATTAGTGTTAGATATAAATGGTAACTCCAACAATTTCTTTGTTCTCAACGCCTTCTATTTCCAGGAATTAGTCACTTCAACGATCTTTGATGGTTATACGGGTATCCAAAGTACAAACGAGATGGATGTTTGTTGTCCCAACCATTCTTGTTAGTCCCGATACCGATAAGGAAAGGGGGAATTTATAACAAAGTTTTTGTGTTGTTGATTCCTAGGTGTAGTGCTTTTTCCCTTATGCCGTCTATTGGTACTAATGTAGTGTAGGATTGACCCGCAATACAGAACCCATAGGTGTAACCTTTCGCTCAATACTCAAATCAACAATTGAAACATCTGAGGCTGCATCAATCGAGGATACACGATAGAAGGAATTGTTCTATCTCCAAACTTCACCTTCACCGAGCGTAGGTTTATTTCAAGAATTTCGTTCTTTCTATACCGAACCGCGTCTCTTTCTCGTAAGACTGAGGTGAGGGCTAAAAAAAAACAAGAAAAAAGAATCAAATCGCACCATCTCTGTAATAGGTAAATGCCTTTTTTTCTCCTGAAGTTGTCGGAATTATTCGTAATAAGATATTGGCTACAATTGAAGAGGTCTTATCAATAAAATTTCCATTTATATTAGATCTAGGCATAATTAGCAATCCATTCTAGAATTCTTTTCATTACCCCTCGGGGAAAATGATCCCACAAGCAAAGCAAAGGAATTATACAGTACGAAATAACATAAAAACAGACTAATTTTATTCTAATAAATAGATATTAAATAGATATGGGCTTTCCACTTAAATTGTCCCCTTTTGTTTGGGAAAGATATGAGATATTGGAATCAGATTGATTTCATTCCCATTTTTGTAGTATACCAATGAGCGGAACTATTACTATTTCATCTAAGTTAAATAACCAAGGACTTTTTTTACTACAGATTCTAATAACTCGAGAAGTTTTGATTTGGTTATGATCCAAAGAGAAAAAAGAATGGAATAATCATTCCATGAAAAAATAGAGTAGAGTAACCATACCTTCTGTTTGCATAACGTGTATACACCACGCCATACAATCGAAATATCAAAATCCATGGGACGATTCATAAATTTGGAATAGATCCGCGGGGTAGCTGATGAATGAGAGAAGTTTTTGTTGAGAAATATTAAATGGGAAAGGAATTCTTCCTATGGAACTAGTGAGCGGTCGTACCTGTACTGCAGTAATATGAATAACTCGCTATTCACTCAGTTTCTGGTCAATAATAAGATTATGTAGGAGAGATGGCCGAGTGGTTCAAGGCGTAGCATTGGAACTGCTATGTAGGCTTTTGTTTACCGAGGGTTCGAATCCCTCTCTTTCCGTTTCTGTTAATTCACCAATGTTATCGACCACAATGTATCAAATCAAATAACAATTGAAACCATTATTCCAGCAATAAGACCCTTATTTGATAGAAATTCTCTATTCCTAATTATTGTGGTTATAAAATAGGAAAGAGCAAAAAAGAAAAAAAATCCTACTGTTGATCCATTTGTGATAGGTGAAAAAATGCGGATGGATTAAGGCCCTTAGATCTATTTAGTTCGGCGAAAAGGGGACAAAATTCTATGAACCTTTCTTTCTTAATTTTGTTAGGTTCAAGTCTGACGAGAATAATATTCTACGACTAACAACTCATTTATTTGCAAACCGATCCATTTACTATCTATTATTTGATTTACTAATCCTTTATATTGGAATGAGTCAATAGTCAAATGTTTTGGCAATTCCTCGTGGGCGGATGAAGCAATATAATTTTGAATCAGACCTTTTGATCTTTGGTTATCCTTCGCAGTAATAATATCTCGGGGTTTGCAACGATAACTTGGTATATCCACTATACGACCATTAACTAAAATATGTCTATGGTTAACCAATTGCCTGGCTCCGGGGATGGTCGAAGCCATACCCAATCGAAAGAGGATGTTATCCAAACGCATTTCAAGTAGTTGTAGTAAAACCTGACCCGTTGACCCTTTGGCTTTTCCAGCGATATGTACATATCTAAGTAATTGTCGCTCTGTCAGACCATAATGAAAACGCAATTTCTGTTTTTCTTCTAAACGAATACGATATTGCGATTTTTTCCCAGAACGCAATTGGTTTTTAAGATCACTTCCGGATCTAGGTCTTTTACTAGTTAGTCCTGGTAAAGCTCCCAGACGGCGTATTTTTTTAAAACGAGGTCCTCGGTAACGAGACATAAAGACTCCTTTTTTTATTTTATTGAAATTTCATTTTACACAATAAATCTAAATTTAAACTAAACTAAAGGATAAACAAAGCAAAATCGACTGATGAAGTACTACAAAAAAAATGAATTGTATCAACATCTAGATTTTTTGTATATATATATAGGAAGTTGAGGCTCCGTTTGATGATTTGTTCTGTAGAGATCTAATTGCTCTAATCCATTTTTATTAATAATTGCAAGTTACCACGACATAATAGATCGCTGATCCAGCATTTTATTTGAAGAAAAGGAGAGATTATCAATCTCGGAAAAATAGATAGAGAAAAAGCCGGCTATCGGAGTCGAACCGATGACCATCGCATTACAAATGCGATGCTCTAACCTCTGAGCTAAGCGGGCTCGCATAAGATAAAAATTGCGTAACAAATAGAAATATTGTATAGGAATTCCGGAAAATGTCGGATCTTAGCTATTAATTTCATATGAACTAAACTAATTAATAGAGTTCTATAGCTAGAAGTTCGAAGTTCTAAGCTAAGTTCCTTTTATAAATAATTAAAATAAAAAAATAATAAATATAAAATATAATAAAGTAATATTAATAAATTATTAAAAAAAATTTCATCAATCATAATCATAATATATGATTATATCAAATTCAATTGGAAATTATAATTAGAATAAATAGAATTTTTCTTAAAGCTTAACTAAAGCAGTTATAGATAGTAAATTATGTTAATTTCATTATAGCGGATCGGTCCTAAGAAAAGAATAAGATAAGGATAAAGATACAATCTAAATTAGATTGAGACATTATTCTGGTTTCATTTTGAAAAGGAGGAGATAGGACGAAAAAAAAAAGAATGAATATCGAACGTTACAGTATTACAAATCACACTGTAAAAATGAAAGGGAGAGATAAAATAGATATGGGATATATCTATTCATCTTGAATTGAAAATACATCAATGATAGAATTATTTCTGATTGAAATAAACAAGGTTTATCCAATAGAAATGAACTGATATAGGATGGTCAAAAAAAGAAAATAGCAGCCTTTTCGATATAGAAATCATTAGATAATGAATTCAACGGTTTCAAAAAAAGAAATAAATGAAAGAGATGGATGAAATTATAAATGTATCTTGGTCTCAAAGAAAAGGGAAAGGGGGATATGGCGAAATTGGTAGACGCTACGGACTTGATTGGATTGAGCCTTGGTATGGAAACCTGCTAAGTGGTAACTTCCAAATTCAGAGAAACCCTGGAATTAAAAATGGGCAATCCTGAGCCAAATCTTTCTTTTGGGAAAACAAGGGTATAAAACTAGAATAAAAAAGGATAGGTGCAGAGACTCAATGGAAGCCGTTCTA